CAATGCGAAAATTGTTATGGATTAAATTATAAAAAATTTTTTAGGTTAAAACTTAATATTTGTGAACAATGTGGATATCATTTGAAAATGAGTAGTTCAGAAAGAATCGAACTTTTGATTGATCCAGACACTTGGGATGCTATGGATGAGGACATGGTTTCCGTGGACCCGATTGAATTTCATTCGGAGGAGGAACCTTATAAAGATCGTATTGATTCTTATCAAAAAAAGACAGGGTTAACCGAGGCGGTTCAAACAGGCATAGGTCAACTAAAGGGTATTCCCATAGCAATTGGGATTATGGATTTTCAGTTTATGGGGGGCAGTATGGGATCCGTAGTAGGCGAGAAAATCACCCGTTTGATTGAATATGCTACTAATAGATCTTTACCTCTTATTATAGTGTGTGCTTCCGGAGGAGCGCGCATGCAAGAAGGAAGTTTGAGCTTGATGCAAATGGCTAAAATATCTTCAGCTTCATATAATTATCAATCAAATAAAAAGTTATTCTACGTATCAATCCTTACATCTCCTACAACCGGTGGAGTGACTGCCAGTTTTGGTATGTTAGGAGATATCATTATTGCCGAACCTAACGCCTACATTGCATTTGCGGGTAAAAGAGTAATTGAACAAACATTGAATAAGACAGTACCCGATGGTTCACAAGAAGCTGAGTATTTATTCCATAAGGGCTTATTCGACCCAATCGTACCACGTAATCCTTTAAAAGGTATTCTGAGTGAGTTATTTCAGCTTCACGGTTTCTTTCCCTTGAATCAAAATTCAATCAAGTAGATCGTTTAATTCAGTTCTTTTTTTCTTTGAGGTGAACAAAACAAGTATTTAGTTTCTATTTATAGTAATAAGTAATCAAAAAAAAATAGATAATATAAAGGTGAATAGGTACACTTATTTAGTTCTTCATTTCTTGTACCTATACCTATTATTATATACTGATAATAGATATACTTATCATAAGATATCTTTATAACAGGTACAAATATTAAATCGAGGTATCCATTCTATGACAACTTTCAACTTACCCTCTTTTTTTGTGCCTTTAGTGGGTCTATTATTTCCGGCAATTGCAATGGCTTCTCTATCTTTTTATGTTCAAAAAAACAAGATTGTCTAGATTTGATGGGACCCAATCTCATCCATTTTTTTCAAGACTCGGATTTGGATCATAATACAGATATCTATTTATTTATGGGTCGGCAGATGTATGAAATGTAAAGTAAAAATATCTATATGTATGTAGATATCCATAGTGGGATCCTATAAAGGGATCTTTTTTTATATCTAACCGATTCGATGAATTACTCCGAATGGTTCACATCATAATAATAGTGCTAGTTGATGAGAGTTACTTCGGGAACAAAACAAAAAAATAAAGTCAAATTCATTTTGGTTATTCTCTCAATTCCAATAAAATGAAACAACTGGATCTAGTATGAACTGGCGATCAGAACGTATATGGATAGAACTTATAACGGGGTCTCGAAAAACAAGTAATTTCTGTTGGGCTTGTCTCCTTTTTTTAGGTTCGCTGGGATTCTTATTGGTTGGAACTTCTAGTTACCTTGGTAGGAATTTGATATCCTTATTTCCTTCTCAGCAAATCCTTTTTTTTCCACAAGGGATCGTGATGTCTTTCTACGGGATCGCGGGTCTGTTCATTAGCTCCTATTTGTGGTGCACAATTTCGTGGAATGTAGGTAGTGGTTATGATAGATTCGATAGAAAAAAAGGAATAGTGTCTATTTTTCGTTGGGGATTCCCTGGAAGAAATCGTCGCATATTCCTTCGATTCCTTATGAAAGATATCCAGTCGATTAGAATAGAGGTTAAGGAAGGTATTTATCCTCGGCGTGTACTTTATATGGAAATCAGAGGCCAGGGTGCCGTTCCCTTGACTCGTACTGATGAGAATTTGACTCCGCGAGAAATTGAACAAAAGGCTGCGGAATTGGCCTATTTTTTGCGCGTACCAATTGAAGTATTTTGAAATGAATTGAAGAATGAATGCTTTCGCAGCATTGAGTAAGAACCTCATGAATTATATTTGTTGTTATATAACAACTTAAGTTTTTTCAGGGCGCTCGTTCGAGCAAAAGCGGACGCGTATGGAACAACCAGAAAACAGAAAACAAAGTGGTTTTTGTCCACCAAAACCAGTTTTTCATACTAGTAACAAGTATACTAACTAAGTATGGATTCATCTATCTGAACAGTTCAGACTATAGAATTCATCTTTTTTTTGTCCAATAATTTTTGAATTGATATGTTAGATATAGATGGATCATATCTTGTAATTTCATTTTTTTTTTCAATTGATGTTTTGTTTATTTTTATCCTTTCTTTTCCTTTTTGATGATCAAAAGATTGGATCGTTTATAACTAGAATCAATCATTCTATTTATCTCTTTTTTTTTTTGCTACTCGTTTTTGATTTCATCTTATCAATACAATATTTTCCGAAATTTCCCTCAACTATTCCCCGGCTACGGCTAGCCAGCGAAGTTTTTTGAAATAATAGATCTAAGGGGGTTCTTTTGCCCCTAAATCCAAAAAGATTCATTTGCTCGTTCGGGCATTCATCGAAAGGGTGCAATTGCTTCGAATGAAGAAATAATAAAACAAAATATTGTTTCCAGATCCAAGGACTAACCAATTAATTAAAAAGGGGGAAATAGGTCTATGGATTCAATACCTTGTTATAGAACTCATGTTTCATGGAAATATCAGATTGGATAGAATCGAGGAATGAAGTGGTTTCATTAACAATTCAAAGATTAAAATAAAAATGCCAAAAAAGAAAGCATTCAACCCCCTTCTATATCTTACATCTATAGTCTTTTTGCCCTGGTGGATTTCTCTCTCATTTAATAAAAGTATGGAATCTTTGGTTACTAATTGGTGGAATGCTGGGCAATCCGAAATTGTTTTGAATGAGATTCAAGAAAAGAACGTTCTAGAAAAATTCATAGAATTAGAAGAACTCTTCCTTTTGGACGAAATGATAAAGGAGTACCCGGATACACATATACAAAAGTTTCGTATAGGAATACACAAAGAAACGATACAATTGGTCAAGATGTACAATGAGGGTCATATCCATACCATTTTACACTTTTCGACAAATCTAATAAGTTTCGCTATTCTAAGTGGTTATTCTATTCTAGGTAATGAAGAACTTGTTCTTATTAATTCTTGGGTTCGGGAATTTATCTATAACTTAAGCGACACAATAAAAGCTTTTTCTATTCTTTTATTAACTGATTTATGTATCGGATTCCACTCGCCTCACGGTTGGGAACTAATTATTAGTTCTATATACAAGGATTTTGGATTTTCTCATAATAATCAGATTATATCTGGTCTTGTTTCCACCTTTCCAGTCATTCTAGATACAATTTTAAAATATTGGATCTTCCGTTATTTAAATCGTATATCTCCGTCACTTGTAGTGATTTATCATTCAATGAATGACTAAAGAATGATCCACTGATATGAATCTAATCATAATGTTTTTTACTTCGTACATAAACAAACCTTTTTAATCTTACTCATTCTTTATGTTTCTATCCATCTAGGAAATTCCTCCTGGATTCCAGTAAAATAGCAGAATCGTGGATAGGGAACTCTACTAGCAACCTACCCAATTTATTGTAGAAATTTTCGGGATCAATGATTGGACCATGCAAAATAGAAATATCTTTTCTTGGATAAAGGAACAGATGACTCGATCCATTTCCGTATCGATCATTATATTTATATATGTAATAACTTGGACATCTATTTCACATGCATATCCCATTTTTGCACAACAGAGTTATGAAAATCCACGAGAAGCGACTGGGCGTATTGTATGCGCCAATTGTCATTTAGCTAATAAGCCCGTGGATATTGAGGTTCCACAAGCCGTACTTCCTGATACTGTATTTGAAGCAGTTGTTAGAATTCCTTATGATATTCAACTGAAACAAGTTCTTTCTAATGGGAAAAGGGGGTCTTTGAATGTAGGGGCCGTTCTTATTTTACCTGAGGGATTCGAATTAGCCCCCCCCGATCGTATTTCTCCGGAAATGAAAGAAAAGATGGGCAATCTTTCTTTTCAGAGTTATCGTCCTACTAAAAAAAATATTCTTGTGATAGGTCCTGTTCCTGGTCAGAAATATAGTGAAATCACTTTTCCTATTTTATCTCCGGACCCCATTACTAAGAAAGACGTTTACTTCTTAAAATATCCGATATACGTGGGCGGGAATAGGGGAAGGGGTCAGATTTATCCCGATGGGAGCAAGAGTAACAATACAGTCTATAATGCTACAGCATCGGGTATAGTAAGCAAAATAATACGTAAAGAAAAAGGGGGGTATGAAATAACCATAGCGGATGCATTGGATGGACACTCAGTCGTTGATATTATACCTCCGGGACCAGAACTTCTTGTTTCAGAGGGTGAATCCATCAAGCTTGATCAACCATTAACGAGTAATCCCAATGTGGGTGGATTTGGTCAGGGAGATGCAGAAATAGTACTTCAAGATCCATCGCGTGTCCAAGGCCTTTTTTTCTTCTTGGCATCTGTTATTCTGGCACAAATCTTTTTGGTTCTTAAAAAGAAACAGTTTGAGAAGGTTCAATTGTCCGAAATGAATTTTTAGAGCCATGTATTTCGAAACATTAAGTTGAAAAAAAAGACTAAAGTTCTTGTTGATCGATGCAATTCTGTATGGTCAAAAATAATAATAAATAATGAAGGGCCTTTTGCTTGTTTTGTTTATACTGTTTTTCTTCAAGCTATTTGGAATTACTTGTATTCCATCGCTAATAATATACTAGTATACTGGCGTGTAGGTTGCGAAGAATACTTTTTTATTTGATTTGACCCCGAGCCCCTATTTATTTTTTTTTTTCAATCCAAACCAAATTTGTGTGGTGTGACTATGTTGACTGAAAAAACTTTGAATATTTATGTTATGGACTGAATA